CTTCTTTACGAAAATCGAAAATTCGATTAGAAAGGAAAAAGATCCTACTATGAATAGAAAAAAAGAAAGGGGAATGAAATCTACACATTGATTCTTTTTTTTTTTTCGCAATTTTTGGTGAACCGTATGCATCAAAAGGTGCATGTACGGCTCTTTAGGGATACAAATTTTATCCTCATCAACCGACTTTATCGAGAAAGATTACTTTTTTTAGGCCAAGAGGTTGATAGCGAGATCTCAAATCAACTTATTGGTCTTATGGTATATCTCAGTATAGAGAATGATAACAAGGATCTGTATTTATTTATAAACTCTCCTGGGGGATGGGTAATACCCGGAGTAGCTATTTATGATACTATGCAATTTGTGCAACCCGATGTGCATACAATATGCATGGGATTAGCTGCTTCAATGGGATCTTTTATCCTGGTCGGAGGAGAGATTACCAAACGTCTAGCATTCCCTCACGCTTGGCGCCAATGAGTTTTTTAAGAAAAAAAGAATATGCCTTCGCCATATGAAATAAGTAATAATAGCACGGCACTTCGAATTCGATATGAGAATTTTTTTTTTCAAAACATTAGATTATATATCGAAAGAGTAGTATGAAATGAAATTAGTATAAAATAAAGGGTATTCCCGATTTGATCTTATCTATCGGAGCCTTTTCAGCGTCACAAACTTTTTTATTTTCAAATCACATATACATATATAGAAAAAAAAAAGAAACTTTGGGATTGCTGAATCACAGACGAGATAAATATAGATAAAGCAACGGAGCCATCATAGTATTTTTGAACTGCTCTGAAAGGAAGGATGGTAATTGGAGCATTTGCCGATCCGGATCGGATAAACCCCATATCATCTCTATTTTTTTTTTATCTTTCTTCGATGGAAGGGAAAAGGAAATTCCATTGTAGAGCCGTATGCAATGCATAAAGGATGCCTGTACGGTTGCTCAATTCAATTCTATCTTTTTTTTTTATTTATTATTCTTTATCTCCTCTCCTCAACTCATCATGCGAGATAGAGGAACTGTTTGTTCTATCATCAGGGTAATGATACATCAACCTGCGAGTTCTTTTTATGAGGCACAAACGGGAGAATTTATCCTGGAAGCAGAAGAACTACTGAAACTGCGCGAAACCATAACAAGGGTTTATGTACAAAGAACGGGCAAACCCTTATGGGTTGTATCCGAAGATATGGAAAGGGATGTTTTTATGTCAGCAACAGAAGCCCAAGCTCATGGAATTGTTGATCTTGTAGCGATTGAATAAAAATAGCAGCGATCATATGCAAATACGCAACTTGAGATTTTATCTTCGTAGTATCGGGTTTCATAATATTTTATTCATTTATTATTAAATACAGAAGTAATTCATAATCATTCGGTTAGGATTGATCTAAACCAGCCTATTCAGTATGTATACAATTCTGCATGCCGACTATTAAACAACTTATTAGAAACACAAGACAGCCAATCAGAAATGTCACGAAATCCCCCGCTCTTCGGGGATGTCCTCAGCGCCGAGGAACATGTACTAGGGTGTATGTGCGACTCGTTCAGATCCCCCCTGGAACAAAATAAAGGAAACTCATTTTCCAGTATCAATGATCAGTACCCATGAAAAAGAGAAAAAAGATCTATTCTATCCTTCTATTGTGTTGTGTATGAAATTTATGGTTTCCATTGGTGCAAATCCAATCACTTCAATTTGGAATTGAAGATGAGAAAAAATTCCTCATTAGTAACAAGAGGTTATTCATTAAGCAGGGGAAATCCTATTTCCAAAGACGAAATCTTATGCTTCTACTCTTGCAAAAACGGACTAAGAGGGTCAGTTACCCAGCTAATCTTCATAATTAAATACCGTTACTGTATGGGTAGATCTCGTTGTGAAAGACCTATTACTAGATAATTCATGAGTAGAGCCAAAAGAATGTGAACTGTACAAGTTAATTTACCAATAACCTTGATTAAATGAAGTAAGAGGCTCCGGTGTATAGAGAAGACCTCACCGTTTAAGACGTAACCATAGAAACGATGCAATCCACTATTTCTTTATTTTCTTTTTTTTTTTTTTTGATACCTAGAAGTGTCAATACAATTTCTTAGTTCGTTTCGAGGTAAAATGCCTAGAAAAAAATAAAAATTGTGGTCGGGAAGGTTATAGTAGCAAAAGCCATTGGAATTTTTATTTTATACATTGGAAGAATCCGTTTTGTTATTAATCAACTAGGGAAGAGGAAAAGAATAACTAAAACAAAGGAAATCAATTAGTTATTCATTAAAGTTTCATTTATTCAATGACCAGAATTAGACGAGGATATATAGCTCGGAGACGTAGAAAAAAAATTCGTTTATTTGCATCAAGCTTTCGGGGGGCTCGTTCAAGACTTACTCGAACCATTATTCAACAGAAAATAAGAGCCTTGGTTTCATCTCATCGAGATAGAGATAGGCAAAAAAGAGATTTTCGTCGTTTGTGGATAACTCGGATAAATGCAGTAATTCGCGAGAACGGGATATCTTATAGATATAGTATATTTATACACAATCTGTACAAGAAACAGTTGCTTCTTAATCGTAAAATACTTGCACAAATAGCTATATTAAATAAGAATTGTCTTTATATGATTTCGAATGAGATCATAAAATAAGAAAATTAGATAAGGACTCTGCCAGAATATTTAAAATGGAGTTCGCTGTGGAGAATGAACTCCGGGAAGGTAGAGTAGAAATTAGTATGATCAAGAGAATCTGAAAGATAAAGAGAATAGGATAAAGTCGCTCCAAATCAAATGAGAAAACAAGTCCAATATCCAATAAAAAAGGATTTTGTCTTACCCGATGCTTGGTTCGTTCTTACGATCCAACAATAAAATCTGCGTTTTATTCTCGAATTTTTCAAACACAATACAACATCAATTTGAGTTCAAATAGGAATTTTGTTTCAATTTCGGAGTAAGTCTTTTTTTTTTTTTTAGTTATTTCTGGTTCTAAGACCGGTAGTTTTGTAGGTCGACTCGCTTCTTTCAAATTGTTTCTCATTATTAAGAAAAGGTAACAAAGATAAAATACGAGCTTGTTTTATAGCAATAGTAATTAACCGTTGTTGTTTTAAGGTCAATCTATTTACCCGTCGAGATAATATTTTTCCCTGTTCACTAATAAATCGACTAATTAAACTCATGTTTCTATAATCAATTCGATCCCCCGAGTGGATCGGGGGCAAACGCCTACGAAAAGATCGCTTAGATTTAAGAAAGAGTCGCTTGGATTTATCCATAGTTTGTTTATTCCTTATTCTGATTCCGAAAATAATATTTCGATCTGATCCAAAATGATTTATTTATAAGTAAAAATAGGAGTTGAGTTGATTTTTTTTTTCTTATATTCAATTTTCTATTATTTAGTTAAGTTATCTAAATTTTTGTTTATAATTTCGAATAATCTATATTAGTCTATATAGAATATTTCTTTTCTATGTCCTTTTTCATGTTCCTTGTAAGAGTGACACACAGACACTTGATTCGATCTATTTCTTTATTTCCCCGTGAATCGTATGTTTGTAACAATAGGGACAAAATTTTCTCAATTCCAATCGACTAGGCGTATTGTGTCGATTCTTTTGCGTAATATATCTGGAAATCCCCGTTGATTCCTTATTAAGACCATTTCGACTACAATTGGTACATTCTAAAATAATCCTTGCTCGGACATCTTTACCCTTGGCCATGAACCTCCTTTGAGTTTTTGATTCAACGAACTCTTCTATTTTCCGAATGAAGCGAAAAAAAAAAACAAAAGTTGCTAACTCGAAATTATGAAAGATTTCGTTGCAATCACAACACAATATAGTAAGTAATATTAAAAGAATTTCTAACTATATTTAATTTCGTTCTATTTCGAATAGAATTCGATTTGAAGTATACTATTTCATTGAAATATCTTGGATGATATTCTTGTCCTAGACTAGATTCCTAGACACATTTCCAGTTTCGTTCTCAACTCAATAGAATATATTATTTCTATTTAGAAATAATATTGGAAGATGAACCCGAATTGAATTTCGCCGAAGTTGAATCTACTTTTGATTTCTCTTTCCTCATTTCTTTATTCTACTGATAATTAGAAATTATATCTAATTCTATTTTTATAAAAAAAGAAAAGAGGGGGGAGGGATTAGTCATAGATCTTTTGATTCTATCTCTAATCTTCTTCACCCCTTCACATGTCAATACCTAGAATGAAAAAAAAGGAAATGTCAACGCATCCGGGAATAAACGATTAATCTCTATCAATACACCAGCTAAAGCCCCAAACCATAGAGTACTTAGTACCGGTGCCACGGAAAGATATGTTTTTAGATCTCGCATTTCAAATCCTCCTTCTTTATTGTTTATTGTTAATCCATATATGATCAGATGTATATCGAAGTACTTGATGTATCTAAGTAGTGAAGAACTGCTTGTATTTACGGGATTCCGAATTCAAATTGAAATGTACAATACAATGATTCAGTAGATAAGATTTGACTTTTCTGAAAACCGAAAAATACGTCCCTTTCCGTCCGAGCATTTCCAAAAAATAGTTATTTTTTGAGTTCTTTTTTACGATGGTTTTGGTTTTCATACATATGTATAGAAGCCTTCTATTATTATTATATGCTATATAATTATATGCTATATATGAGACCAAAAAAAGAAATAGAAAGATAACTTGTGTATATCAATGAAAAACTAAGGATTTGGAAAACAAGACGGGAATTCTCTACAATGACACTGTAGACCAATTGAAAGGGATGTAGCGCAGCTTGGTAGCGCGTTTGTTTTGGGTACAAAATGTCACGGGTTCAAATCCTGTCATCCCTACCTATTACTTCTCTTCTGAGCAGTAACGAGGACTCAATTGAAATGGATTCAATCAATTTTGGCATACATAATCTTTATCTTTTTTTTTTTTTTCATATTCTATATGGATGTATTCGGGTTCT